ATCTGGTAACCATACATGAAGGGGGAATTGGGCAGATTTAGCAACAGAACCACAAAATAACAATAGGGCACACAAAGTAACAAAAAAAACATTAACGTCATTATTATGAATCAAGTTATTGAATATTTGAAACAAATCCCGAAATTCTAAACTACCCGTTATCCAATAAATACCCAAAATTCCTAATAATAAACCAAAATCCCCGATACGATTAGTTACAAACGCCTTTTGACAAGCATTTGCTGCAATAGGACGTGTGAACCAAAAACCAATTAATAGATAAGAACACATTCCAACCAATTCCCAAAAAATATAAATTTGTATCAAATTAGAACTGGTAACTAATCCCAACATTGAAGTATTAAAAAAACTCATATAAGCAAAAAATCTCAAATATCCTTGATCATGAGACATATAATTATCACTATAAATAAGAACCAAAATGCCAACAGTAGTGATTAATATTAACATAATAGAGGTAAGTGAATCGATCAAGTAACCAAACTCTAAAGAAAGATCATTATTTATAGTCCAAGACCACACATATTGATAGATAGAACTCTTATTGTTATTGATTTGATCAATCGACAGATCGACCGAAAAGAGCATAACTATACCTAACAAAAAAATACTCGGAAAAGCCCACATACGGCGAAGATTTTTTGTTGCGCTGGGAAAAAGTAGAAGTACCACCCCTATCAACATAGGAACTGGAAGTGGAATAAAAGGTATGATCCATGAAGATTGATGTGTATATTCCATACAAAAAAAAATAAAAAAAGTTGGATTTGTAATGAGTTTTGTTTCTTATTCGCCGGTTTTATCTATTTTGTAAAGGGTTCAGTTAATAAAAAAGAGTGAACAACGTGAACATATAAATAGAATTTTATATTCTTCTGAATCTTTGCACAATACTTCCAATATTGAAAAGTAAACATGTAAAAACGGTCCAATAAAAAAAAAATTCCTAGTGAAAAATGAACTTTATTTTTAGTAATATTTTTGACTATTAATAAATAATAAAATAACTAAAAAAATCTTTATTAAAATTCTCATAAAAACCAAATTTGTCAAATACGAATCTCATTTTTTTATTTGACAATTATACAAATATTCTTTTCCATAGAGCGCGTATCAAAAATTGTACCAAAACTTAGAACATTCGTTTATTTTTATATGTATAAAAAGTTATTATATGACATAACTAAATAAAATAATAATTTTTGTCTTTTATTTCTATTCAGAAGCATTCCTTTAGTTTCGAACTAATTGATTTTTTACATTACAATACAACTATGTTTGGCAAAATTTTTTAAAAAGTGTTATAGTTATAATATTCAATGTTTTACTTTAGATAGAAAAAAAGGGGATAAGATATATGGCAAATTAATCAAAGAACAATAAGTTTTCATTTACAGAAATACAGAAAAGAGGATATGTCTTTCACATGACCTGTAGCAATGGAAAAAAAAAAAGAATATTAGTTGGATGGCAGTTCCAAAGAAACGCACTTCTAGATCAAAAAAAAAAATCCGGAAAAACGTTTGGAAAAAGCGAGGATATTGGACAGCATTGAAAGCTTTTTCATTAGCGCAATCAATTTCTACAGGGAATTCAAAAAGTTTTTTTGTATAACAAATACAAACGTTGGAAAAATCTAAATTAGCTGAATTCAAGGAATATTCTCTAATATTGAATTGCTTTTTTTTTAATAAATATTTTTTTTTATTTAATAAATTAATTAAAAAATTCGATTAAAAATGGATTTTTTAACTCAGATATTTTTATTAACTCATATATATCTATTTTAGAATAAGAAAAAAAACATCCTTTGAATGTAATACTGAATTGGTGAAAATATATATATAATTAATTAAATAATAAATAAGAAAAATTTTAAATAAGAATAAAGAATATATATAATAATAAATATATAGAAAGAATAAATAAAAAGAATATAATAATAATTTAATAAATTATTCATTAAAATAATAAATAATAAACATTAAAATAATAAATAATAAATTCAGATAATAAATAATTCATTAAAAACTACAAAAGATAAAATTTTTTGTTCCATTTCCAGATTCAAGTCAGAATTATCTAGTTCCAACAATGCTTGTTTTTGAAAACAGAGAATAAACTACAAAAAACCATTCCTCGTTGTTAAATATTAAAACAGAAACTCGAAACAAAAAAAAAACGACAATAAGAATTTGTATTGAAATTGAACCATTCTAATGAAAATATAATAATATATATATTTATAAATATTTATATAATATTTCTATATATATTATTCTTTATATATTTCTATCTAAATTCTATTATTTAGATAGAAATATATTGCATGTTTAAATAGAATAATAATAAAATTATATAGAATAATAATATTATAGAATAAAAATAATAATAATATTATAAAAAAGAGAATAATCTAATCCATTTTATTTATTTTTTTTTATTTATATATATTTTATATTTATATATATATATAAATATAAAATATATAAATCTAATCCATTTTTTTATAAATTTATTCAATTCAAATAATTATAATAGAATTCCTTTCATTCTTTAATGTTTATTTTATTATAAAAATCTAAAATGGAATTCTTATCGATTCTTTCAATGTCGACGATTGAGAAAAAATCGGTTATTATGATTTCGAGTAAGCCGCTATGGTGAAATTGGTAGACACGCTGCTCTTAGGAAGCAGTGCTAGAGCATCTCGGTTCGAGTCCGAGTAGCGGCATGGCATCTTATCTTCTAAAAGAGTAAGTCCTATAATGAATTAAATTTCCGATTTCTCGTTCTAGTATTAGTATTCAGACACTCTTTTTCATTTTTTTTTTATGATACTTTCAACTTTAGAGCATATATTAACTCATATATCGTTTTCGGTCGTATCAATTTTAATTTCAACTCATTTGATAACCTTATTAGTCAATGAAATCTTAGGATTATATGATTCGTCCAAAAATGGTATGATAATAACCTTTTTCTGTATAACGGGATTGTTAGTTACTCGCTGGATTTTATCGGGCCATTTACCATTTAGTGATTTGTATGAATCATTAATCTTCCTTTCCTGGGGTTTTTCCTTTTTTCATATGATTTTATGTTTTAAAAAAAAGAAAAACGATTTAAGTACAATAATCGCACCAAGTGTTATTTTTACCCAAGGCTTTGCTACTTCGGGTATTTTAACCGAAATGCATCAATCTGCAATATTAGTACCCGCTTTACAATCTCATTGGTTAATGATGCACGTAAGTATGATGATATTTGGCTATGCAGCTCTTTTATGTGGATCGTTATTATCAGTAGCCATTTTAATTATTACATTTCGAGAAGTCATACAAATTTTTGGTAAAAGCAATGATTTCTATTTATTAAATCAATCATTTTCTTTTGCTGAGATCAAATACATGAATATGAATGATAGAAACAATGTTTTAGAAAAAACGTATTTTTCTTCTTCTAGAAATTATTACAGGTCTCAGTTTATTCAACAATTGGATCGTTGGAGTTATCGTATTATTAGTCTGGGTTTTATCTTTTTAACGATAGGTATTCTTTCAGGAGCAGTATGGGCTAATGAGGCATGGGGGTCATATTGGAATTGGGATCCAAAGGAAACTTGGGCCTTTATTACTTGGACCATATTTGCGATTTTTTTACATACTAGAAAAAATAAAAAATTGGAAGGTGTAAATTCTTCAATAGCGGCCTCTCTGGGCTTTTTTATAATTTGGATATGTTATTTGGGGATCAATCTATTAGGTATAGGATTACACAGTTATGGTTCATTTCCATCTAATTGAAGTGACTAAAGGACCTGACAAATAAATAAAACATATATATATAAGAAATTCTATTATTATTTTTATATATAAGAAATTTGATTATAGGTATATTAAGAGATTTGATGATAGATATATAAATATATAAATAGAAAAAAAAAATATCGAAATATACAGAAACTTCGAATAAAATAAATCGTCGAGAACCCTTTAAATCAAGTAATGTAATGATTCAAGGGGTTCTCACAAACAATAAACATATTCGATTACATTTTTTCTTATTATGGTTTTTTTCTTTTTGATTTTGGGTTTTATTCATTTATTCACGAGAAAACTTTTTAGAAAAAAGTCGATAGAATGGCTTCAACCTTGTCAACCGAGAATGATAAAATGAAATCTGGATAAATACCAATACCTATTACGGGTATAAGGATAGAAATCGAAATAAATAATTCTCGCGGCCCAGAATCAAAAAAATACGAGTTTGGTGTATTAAAAAGCTTGTATCCATAGAACATCTGCCGTAACATGGATAATGAATAAATAGGAGTTAATATTATTCCAATTGCTGTTACAAAAGTTATTAATATTTTTGTCATTAAAAGATATTTTTGGCTGGTAATTATTCCCCAAAAAACTATCAATTCTGCAACAAAACTGCTCATGCCCGGCAATGCAAGGGAAGCCATTGATAAGATACTGAAAACTGTGAATATTTTTGGCATTGGAATAGCCATTCCGCCCATTTCGTCAAGATAAAGAAGACGTAGTCTATCATAACTAGTTCCCGCCAAGAAAAAAAGCGCAGCGCCAATAAATCCATGAGATATTATTTGTAAAATGGCCCCATTGAGCCCCGTATCGCTTATGGAACCAATTCCAATAATTATGAAACCCATATGAGATACCGAGGAATAAGCTATTCTTTTTTTTAAATTACGTTGACCAAAAGATGTTGAAGCTGCATAGATTATTTGAATTGAACCTAATATCATTAACCAAGGGGAAAATATAGAATGAGCGTGGGGTAATAATTCCATATTAATTCGAACCAATCCATATGCTCCCATTTTTAATAAGATTCCGGCTAAAAGCATACAAGTGCTGTAATGTGCCTCTCCGTGGGTGTCTGGTAACCATGTATGTAAGGGTATAATCGGCAATTTGACAGCAAAAGTAAAAAGAAATCCCATATAGAATATTAGTTCGAGCGCCGCGGGATACGATTGATTAGTTAATGTTTCCAAATTTAATGTCGGTTCATTAGAAGCATAGAAACCGATACCTAGAATTCCCATTAATAAAAAAACAGAACTTCCCGCAGTGTATAAAATAAACTTTGTAGCGGAATACAAACGTTTTTTCCCCCCCCACATGGATAAAAGTATATAAACTGGAATTAATTCTAATTCCCACATGATGAAAAAAAGTAGAATGTCTCGAGAAGAAAATGGTCCTATTTGACCGCTATACATTGCTAACATCAGGAAATGGAATAATCGGGATTCTCGAGTAACTGGCTGAGCCGCTAAAGTGGCTATAGTGGTAATAAATCCCGTCAGTAAAATAGGTCCTATAGAGAGTCCATCTATTCCGATTCTCCAGTAAAAATCAAAAAAATTGATCCATTTATAATTTTCCGTAAGTTGGATTAATGGATCATCCAATTGGAATTGATAACAAAATGCATAGGTTGTTAGAAGGAGATCGATTAAGCATATACAAATCGTATACCACTTAATTACCTTATTTCCTCGATGAGGAAATAAGAAGATTAAGGAACCTCCGGCTATAGGCAAAAGTACAACTATTGTTAACCAAGGAAAATAATTCGTGATAAAAATAAGATACACTTGGACCAGAAAAACCCGCGCTCAAAACAGAAGAATATTAATATTCTTCTGTTTTGAGCGCGGGTTTTTGCCAGTAAAAAAACGTATTGTATTCTCGTGGTGTTTGTTTTTTGAAAGGTATCAATAAGCTAGACCCATGCTTCGAGTTGTTTCATGCCATAAATAAACTCGAACACTTAAGAAATCCGTCGGACAGGCGGATTCACACCTCTTACAACCAACACAGTCCTCTGTTCTTGGGGCAGAAGCAATTTGCTTAGCTTTACACCCATCCCAAGGTATCATTTCTAATACATCTGTGGGGCAGGCTCGCACACATTGAGTACATCCTATACATGTATCATAAATCTTTACTGAATGTGACATTGGATCTAGAGTTTTTTTTTTTAACATCAAAAATGGAAAATTTTCGATCTAGTAAACTCGTAAATGAATCATATATTTAGACACCAGATGAATCAACGATTTACCAGAATTTTGAAACTTAACTTAAAAAAATCGACTTCCGGGTCAATTCATAAGAGGAGAAGAGGACCAAGATACTTTGATTTCTTACGTTTTTGCAAACATGCAAATCAAAATTGATGAATATTACACTATTCTAAATTCTAATTCTTATTTTATTAATAATGATTAATACTATTTATTCAACAAATTAGATTGATTGATACGAGTTGATTTTCTGTTACGATAAATTGAAGAAACAATAGCCAGTCCGATAGCTGCTTCAGCGGCTGCAATAGCAATAACAAAAATAGAAAAAATATTTCCTTTTAATTGGCGACTATCAAAGAAATCAGAAAAGGTTACGAAATTTATATTCACTGCATTCAGTATAAGTTCAAGACACATAAGGGCTCTAACCATATTTCGGCTCGTGATCAATCCATAGATACCAATAGAAAATAAATAGGCACTCAAAACAAGTACATGTTCGAGCATCATTAACCAACTCCTTATCAATTTTTATTCATTTTAATATAATATGAACAACAATTCAACGGATTCAATTGACTAAAGAATATAAAACAAGTCTGGAACAAAAGAATATATTGCCAAAAAAATAATTTTCTATATAAACACTTTTTTTTTTACATTCACATAGAATTCAACAGAAAAAAAATGAAAAAAAAAAAAATAATAAATTTTTTTTTATTGCTAGTTCGAAATATTTCTTATTGGCGAGCCACGACAATTGCACCTATCAAAGCAGCTAAGAGAATTATGGAAATTAGTTCAAATGGAAGAAAAAAATCTGTTGATAAATGAATTCCAATTTGTTGACTAGTACTTATCAAATCTTGCTCTATAATCTGATTTGATCTTGTAGTCCAAATAATCCCGTACCATGATGTATCTGAGATAGTAGTTATTAGTGAAATAAAGATACTTGTACAAACCATCAAAGTAATTCCACCCCCAACGGTCAAAAGATGAGAATCTTGGTAATATTCCGAACCATTCATGAACATCACAGCAAATAGGATTAAAACGTTTATAGCTCCCACGTAAATAAGTAGTTGTGCGGCAGCTACAAAATGGGAATTTGATAAAATGTAGAATAAAGATATACAACCAAGAACCAGTCCCAAGGAAAAAGCAGAAAAAATTGGATTGGTAAAAAATACTACTCCTAGACTTCCTAATACAAGACCTGACCCCAAAAAGACTAAAAGAAAATCATGTAGTGGTTCAGGCAAATCCATTATATGTAAAAAAAGAGATAAATAAATCGAGATTTCATGACTTTAATTGATATGACCAGGGAAAATTTGGACATACGAGATTTCTATCCGCATTGAATTTTATCCTAACAACTGGGAATTGATATGGGTATCGGTTATAGGCCAAATGTCCTTTTCTATTCGTTATATGAAAGAATAGGTCGAAACTATAAGTATAACTATATGATATGTATAGTTATATTTAGAGAACATTTTTTCTAAATTTTTATTTATATTATTTAGTTATATATAAATGATTATTTAGTTATATATAAATGTTAGTTAGTTATATATATTATAAATTTAATAATATATATAATAAATAGATATGAAATATAGAAAAAATCAGATTTGTTTGATTAGAATCAGATTTCATTTATATATATTTCTTTTATATATTCTATTTCTTTTATATATATAAATCCTATACCTATATATTTATAATTAATATTATCTATTTATAATTAATATCAATATAATTAATATTAATATATATAATTTTATATAAGATTTTACATAATTGAATTCTAATTATTTTTTTTTTTTCTAATTATTTAAATTTTTTGAATTCAAATTCAATTATATATATATTATAATATCTTATTATTATAATAAATAATAAAAAAAAAATTTGAATAATAAATTTTTTATTATATTAGACTTTTTTTTAGAATTTTTTTTTTTTTATAAAAAAAAAAAAAAAATAATAATAATATAATAAGAATATATAAGAATATAATAATAATAAATAAAATAATATATAATAATAAATAAAATAATATATATAATAATAATAAAAAAAAAGAAAATAAGAAAGAAAAAATTTGGATTATATTTTTTTATTTGATATTTGAATTGTTCGTATTGTATAATCATCAATTACTGACATTGGTAAACGACCCAAAGCAATTTGATTATAATTCAATTCATGACGATCATAAGTCGAAAGTTCATATTCTTCAGTCATTGATAAACAATTTGTTGGACAATACTCAACACAGTTCCCGCAAAATATACAAATTCCGAAATCAATACTGTAATTAAACAATCGTTTCTTTCGAATATCCGTTTCCAGTTTCCAATCAACAACGGGTAGATCTATAGGACATACACGAACACATACTTCACAAGCAATGCATTTATCAAATTCAAAATGTATTCGACCGCGGCAACGTTCCGATGTAATTAATTTTTCATAAGGATATTGAATAGTTATGGGTAAACGATTTGCGTGGGATAAGGTAATCATGAAACTTTGACCAATGTACCTTGCAGCTCGGACTGTTTGTTGACCATAATTCATGAACCCAGTTACCATAAGGAACATATCGTGAATATCTATGAATATTTTTGTTTTGTTTCTTTCTCTTGTTTGAGACAAGTTACAAATATAGAGGATCAATCTTTTACAGTGAAAACAGTTGAGACGAAGTTGTTAATAATAGATTACCGAGAGAAATAGGTAAAAGAAACTTCCATCCAAGATTTAATAATTGGTCCATTCTTAGCCTAGGCAAAGTCCATCTTGTTGTGATGGAAAGGAACAAGAACAAATAAGTTTTAGCTAATGTAATAAAGATATCAATTGTAGTTCCAAAAACCCCATATGCTTTATTTATCTCAAAAAACTCAGAAATTAATATGTACGGAACAGGGATATTTGAACCGCCCAAGTAAAGAACTGTTACAAATAATGAAGAAATTAATAGGTTTAAATAAGAAGCAACATAAAATAAACCAAATCTTATACCCGAATATTCCGTTTGATAACCCGCTACTAATTCTTCTTCCGCTTCTGGTAAATCAAAAGGTAATCTTTCGCATTCTGCTAGGGAAGAAAGTAGAAAAACGATGAAACCTATAGGTTGACGCCACAAATTCCATCCCCAAAAATCATATTTTGATTGTGCATCAACTATATCAACTGTACTTAAACTGTTAGATAATCCTAGTCGGTGATAACATTACTGTCCCATCGCTATTACAGAACCGTACATGAGATTTTCACCTCATACGGCTCCTCGAAAGTCTTAAATAAATATAAGGACCAGGCCGATTGTTTGTCTTTTGCTATATCCCTAAGATGGATAAGATTCCAATTTATCGGACGGTTCTGAATTAGACCAATTGAATTCTGTCTGTTCTAATTTAGAATTTTTATAATAAAGATAAAAAAATGCATTTTTTATAAAATATACATACAAAAGGCACTTCGGAATTTATCTTATTCCTAAAAAAAAATATATAATTTTTTAAGTAATAACTTTATTCTTCAATAAAATAATCTTTTAGAATTTTCAATAACCCCCCCCCGTCGTTTTTGATTACGAAAAAAGAATTACATATTAGTTTCTAAATTATGACATAAATTCTATCTCCATAAATATGGATTAAAAATCCATATGGATAAAAAAAAGATAAAAAAAAGAGGTCAGTCGCTTTTTTCATTTTTTTTCGTTCCTATTCGTCTTTTTTTGTGCAAATAAAATCAAAAAGGGACTTGAAAAAAAAAAAAATGAAAGGATTTTTTCGTTCCCGATAGTTATTTATTTAATAAGTGGATAGGAGCCTACTCTGGACCGGAATTTTGGGGAGTACTGCCTTTATTTTTCTACCAACTTAAAGCCCCAATTAGTATTCTTTTTCTATTATGTGGAAATGCTCTTTTTGAAAATTTACATAATCCGCGTTACTAATCCTTTGTGTATCTTGGTGGTTCTAACCGTCCACTTAATCTTTTATGAGCCTCCCTTATTTATTTAATACATGTATGATAATTCATCCAAACGGTAGCAAAAACGCAATAAAGTTGGTCTTTTGAACCCGCTTCAAGACAAGATTTATAATCAACCAATCCTGGGGTAATCAGACTCTTCTGCTTCTAATTTTTTTTTTTCACTAAATTCTTATACATAGAAAATGAGATTCAATATTTTGACTGCAATTTAAAATCATCATACTATAACCATATAGAAACTATACCATAGAGAGAATCAGGTAAGGTAATGTAATATAGTATTCATAAATTGTATTCAATAGAAGCTGTTTTATTTCACTCATATAACTATCTTATTTTTTTCTTCAATACGAATTGAGAATAATAATGAATTTATTCTACCCCTTTCCTATAAAGTGTCCTACAAAGAAAGGCGTATAAGCAATAGCATCGAAAAGTTTTTGTATCAACGAATCGCACGTAGAGATATTGATAACACACATAGAGTTAATGGTATTTCATAACTAATCGATTGAGCAGTAGCTCGTAGACCACCCAAAAAGGAATATTTATTATTTGATCCATATCCTGACATAAGAAGTCCAATGGGAGCAATACTCGAAATAGCAATCCATAAAAAAACACCGATATTGAGATCAGATAAAACAAAGTTATATCCAAAAGGAATTACTGAATAGCTTATTATAATTGATATGACTGATATCGATGGTCCGATACTGAATAAACGAATATCTCCCCTAGATGGAATAAGATTTTCTTTGAAAAGTAGTTTTGTTCCATCTGCTAGAGCTTGAAGAACTCCCAAAGGACCAGCGTATTCAGGTCCAATCCGCTGTTGTATACCTGCGGATATTTCTCTTTCTAACCATACAATTGATAGTACACTTATGGTGATTCCCAATACAAGAGTAAAGATAGGGGCAAGTACCCATAAAATTCCATATACCTCTTTTAAAGATTCCAATCTGAAAAAAGAATTGATATCTTGTATTTCTGTTGTATCAATTATCATTTCAACGATCAACTTCTCCCATAATGATATCTATGCTACCTAGTATTGTCATAATATCAGCCAATTTCATTCTTTTAACTAATTGAGAAAGAATTTGCAAATTGATAAACCCAGGTGGACGAATTTTCCATCTCCAAGGAAAACCATTCTGATCCCCTATTAGAAAAATTCCTAATTCTCCTTTTGGGGCTTCAACTCGTACATAAAGTTCTTGTTTCGGCAATTCAAAAGTTGGAGACGGTTTTTTACTAATGAATCGATATTCAAAATCATTCCATTCTGGTTCCCTTTCCCTATCAAAGTAACGGATTTCTAAATTTTCATATGGACCTCCAGGAATTCCTTCCAAAGCCTGTTGAATTATTTTTATGGATTCCACCATTTCGCCAATTCGAACTAAATAACGAGCTAATGAATCTCCTTCTTTTTGCCATTGAACTTCCCAATCAAATTCCCCGTAACACTCATAATTATCAACTTTACGGAGATCCCATTGTATTCCGGAAGCCCGAAGCATCGGTCCAGATAAACCCCAATTTATTACTTCCTTTCCACCAACAATGCCTATTCCCTCAACCCGTTCTAAAAAAATAGGATTTCTCGTAATAAGTTTTTGATATTCAACAACCCCTGTTAAAAAGTAATCGCAAAAATCCAAACATTTATCTATCCAACCATGAGGTAGATCAGCCGCTACTCCCCCGATACGGAAAAAATTATGCATCATTCTCATACCTGTCGCAGCTTCGAATAGATCATATATTAATTCTCTTTCTCTGAAAATATAGAAGAAAGGGGTTTGTGCACCAATATCTGCCATAAAAGGTCCCAGCCATAATAGGTGAGAAGCTATACGACTCAATTCCAACATAATTACTCGAATATAGCTGGCTCTTTTAGGTACTTGAATATTTCCCAACTGTTCCGGTCCGTTTACGGTTATTGCTTCTGTAAACATAGTGGCTAAATAATCCCAACGTGTTACATAAGGCAGATATTGTATAATTGTTCGGTTTTCCGCAATTTTTTCCATCCCTCTGTGTAAATAACCCAATATTGGTTCACAATCAATAACATCCTCACCATCCAGAGTAACAATAAGTCGAAGAACACCATGCATTGATGGGTGGTGAGGGCCCATATTCACTATCATGAGGTCTTTTCTTGTAGCTGGGACATTCATAGGTTTTTCCTCGATTTATTCATTCCATGAATTGCGTAAAACAAAAGAAAAAAAAAAATTCATCAAAATTCAAGACCTAATAAATCGAATAATTTAACAATGACTCTTCAAATTAACGAATTTGTGACTCCCGAATATCCAACTGATTTATTAATTTGTTGTAACGTATTCCATTTTTCTTTGACAAATAAGACAGTAGCCGTTGTCGTTTTCCCAGAATTTTACGTAAACCTCGTTGAGATAAATAGTCTTTTCGGTGCAATTCCAAATGTGAAGTAAGTCTTCGTATCTTATTAGTGAAATTGAATACTTGAAATTCAACCGATCCGGGGTTTTCTTCTTTTTTTTCTTGTGAAAAACTCGGTAGAATTAAATTTTTTACCATACGTTGAAAGCCTTCTTTTCCCTTTACTTATTTTATAGATATCTTTTTTTAATCAGTAATAGTAATGACACTAATTTTAAATTTTTTATATTGTATATACAATAATATTAAATTCCGTCAGATTTCCCGATTTTTTTTTTTCAAATCATAGAATACTATATTTATGCATTCCAAAAAAAATGCTAGACTTAAAAAATCTATATAAGACATTTTGTTGATTCATTTTTGTATCTAATGGATACATCATTGAATTAGTATCAAGGACTCAGAATACAGAATAGAAGTTAACAAAATGTGTGTGCGCATCTATGTGTGTATCCATTTATATCCGCATACCGAATATATTACGCTAAATAGAAGAAAGAAATCTAGATTAACGAATTCTCAATCACGGATACATATGTATTCTTACTATACTGAAACGGCTTCCATTATAGGTATCAAACCAATAGCGATTCATGCAAGCTAAATCCTCTAATCGAAAATTTGGCCAAAGAAAAAAATAGAAATTCATTTGTTTTTTTTTTTCTCTATCAAGATCCTTATTTTCAGCCAAAACTTTACAGCAATTAGTTCCTTTATTCTTATTGTAAAATGTTGTCTTTCTATGTACACTATCTCTATTCTTAGAATTGAAAGACATTAGAATTCTGAATTCTCTACGACGCCTAGCGGAAAATAAGAATTCGGGAACAAACAAATCATTATGATTTGTTTCTTTATTTTCTGTTATCTTTTGATCTCTTGTTCTTGTAGTGGATTTATATAATTTCTTCTTATCAACGTGGCTTTTTTCCGGATATCTTTGATTAATTTGACGCTTACTCTTATGAATCAACGAGAGGCCTATGGTTTGATACATAAAAAATTGTTCATCGTTTTCTCTAGACAGACGAACTGGTTCGATAATCAATATTCCTTCGTTGATCAATTTTTGATTTTTCGTCAATTCTGTAAGAGTCAAATCCTTCTGATTATGAATCATCATAATATCTAGACTTAGTTCTCCTCTTTGAATAGAGGTTATAGCAATCTCTTTTATATTTTTCAATCTAATCAGGAGACAATATATTTTTATATTATTTATTACTCTTTGATTTAAGGAACCCTTCCAATTCAATTGAAAAATAAGAAACCTTTTTAATAAGAAATTTAGTTCTTCCTCTATCTTGCTATTGTATTGTGGTTTGTTTATATCCTCTTTCCTGTCCAATCCTGTATAATCTTCTTCAATATCTTTTTCTTGGGTTGAGAGAGGTGATTGAAAATCCACTCGACCCGTGTATTCCGCTTTTGCTTGATTTCGAGTTCCTAACTCGAATTCTAATTTTTTTTTTGATGATCTAAAAATATCTATTATTTTTTTTCTTCCAGTGATATTCTTATTTTCACTAACATTTTTATTTATTTTATTTATATTAAAATCGAAAAAAAGTGATTGGATTGGTATGATCCACGGGTTACTCATATATGCATTAAAAAATATCAAAAATTTGGAAAGGAACAAAAATTCCCGATTCGATATGGAACGATTTTTTATTTCTTCATTCATTCCCATCCAATCAAAATATTTTCTATCCAGATTTTTTTCCATATCTATAATAGCATCTTCTGCGATATAATTCTTGATAGAGATATCACTCGTTAGATCAAATATCTTTTGTTTACGTGTGTTGTAATTATAAGAAATTGCTTGATTTTTTTTTGCTTGGAATGGTGATCCATAAATATATGAGTGCTTCTTATCTGCATAATTAATAGATTTATATGAAAAAAGATCATATTCATATTGTTTTTTTTTTAATGAGTCTAATTGTTTATTTTTGTAAAGAATTAATCGGGTTTTCTCATATGAATCACGCTTTTTAAAATATTTTTTTTGAGAGACACGACGCTCATGGATTCTATTTCTCCATTTTTGTGCCACTAATCTAGACCATCTCCTCTGAGATAAATCATATTGATAATGACCCTTTAACAACCAATTTTTCCATTGATTCGTTACAGAATTGCGAGGTTTCTTTTGTCTTAATTTAGAATCAAATATTCTTTTTATTCCAAAAAAAAAATCCCGAATCTCATTTTTAAGAAAAAAGGATTTTCCATGATCTTCAAAAGCAGATCTTAACTTATATATGTTAATAACTTGGGTTTCTGATAATTTTAAAAATACATATGCCTGTGACAACGAGGATACGTCACAAGAATTCTCTGAATTCTTATTCCTAATATTATATTTTTTTAGAAGCGAAATAAAGTCAATTAGACTTTGATTAGTTTTATCCGTTCTGTCTTCTTTTGTTTCATTATTGTAAATGGTTTTTTTTTGACTTCTGTTTCTTGTTCTTGATTCAAGAAACAATTGTACATCGATCCTAGGAAGATAAATGATACATAGAAAGATATTTAGGTATACCCTTTCCATGAGAGATTTCAAAAAATAATGCTGTGATTTACGAGCTAATAGAGGATTTCTTTTTTTTAATTCGAATCTTTTAGCATAATAACTTTTTTTGTTCGAACTAATATTTATCTCTGAAGAAAAGACCCCTTTTTTTTTTGTCATTTTTTGTATTTTCTTTATGATTGTCTTTCTTTCAGCATTCAGATCTTTTATTTTTTTTTTTTTCAATGAACAAGTTGTCCAATTAACAGATTGAATTCGAATGGGTGATTCGTAAATCATTGGAATTTTCTTACTTATTGTTGAATCTTTTTGGCTTTCACTCAATCCATATATCTTGTTGAATCTAAGTAGAAATAAAGTCGGGAGTTGTTTTATTTTTTCGTTTAGAAATAGAATCCTTTTTTTGATCCACTTTGCTCTTTCTTTTAAGAAATTTAGAAACAATTTTGTTCTCTGATTTAAAATATTGAGAACGATAAAAAAATTATTTTTCCATTTTTTTATTTTTTTGTTGAGTTTTTTAAAAATGGGATGAAAAAAATAAAATTTATTTCGGGGAAAACTAGAAAAGGGGAATTCCACTTCCATTCCCAAAATTGTTAAAAAGCAAAAGTCCCTTTTTTTTTTTTCCTCTTTTTTTTTTGTCATTGGATCCTTTTCAGTGGATCGTAGCTTAGATCTGTGCCAAGGCTTCAGACGAAAAGGAAATATTATTTTTATCTGAATACCATCTATTAGCCACTTTTTTGGAAATTCTGTTTCGGATAATTGAACGCCATTATAGGTGCATTTAATATACATTTCTTTCTTCCAATCCCTAAAATCTTCTGACCATTCGGGAAATTGAAATAATAGCATACGAACAATATTTTTAGTTATTATCAATGAAGGCAATATAATATATTTTCTAAGAATTGATTGGGTTATTAATAAATAACCTCTTATTACTTGAGCAAATATAATGCTATCCCAGGCCTCTCCTATTTCTATACGTCTTTTTTCCTCTTTTTCTTTTTTTTTTTTTTCGACCCCCCCCTCACTTTCTTTTTTATTTTCCTCCGTATAATCTGAATTTAGGGATTCTGCTTTTGTACGCATCCAATTTTTGAACATAAAATTTATTTGTCTCATTGGCTCCAAATTTTTTAAAAAAGAAAAGAACGAGGGTTTTTCAATTTTTTCCAAAAAAAGGGGCGAATGCAGACTTTTTTGAAAGAGTTTCCAAGTAATTGTTTTACGCCTTTGAGCACGTATAGATCCTTTGATTATGTCTCGTCGAAAATCAGGTTGTTGTGCATAACGTATTAAAGCCAATTCCCCGTTTTTATCAGTATTATTAGTATCTCTAGTATATCTATAAGTGTCGTTATTTTTTTTTTTATTAGTAAAAGTAAAAATAACGACACGTTTGGCTTTTCGGGAACGAATTCCATATTTCTCTTCCTCAGTTTTTACTTCCAATTGTTCTAATTCGTCAATTAATTTGTATGACCATCGAGGAACTTCTTTCCTCATTTCTTTGATTCCACTACATTTTTTTTTTACAATTATTTTCTCGTTCAGATCAGTTCTAATTGCGTCGAACAATAATTTTATTTTTTTTTTTTCGGAATTCACTTTCACTTGTTCATATTCCGGAAAGAGAACAAGTCCTTCAAAATTTAGCCTTGATACTGATTTATCCGAGAATTTTTGGATTAAATATAAAAAAAAAAAAATCTCAATTAATAATGATTTTTTATCAAATGTATCTATTTTCTGTTCAAATTCTGGATGATTTTTTTTACTATTAATAAGTAGAGCATGAATCTTATTTATACAAATATTATTTTTTTTAGAAGTTTCCGTTTTGATTGAGGATAACAAACAATTTTGGATTCGTCCACGACAGGGTCCATTCAAGAAAGGATCGTATATTTTAGGTAAGTTTTTTGTTTGAGTCTCCTCATTACACAATCTAATTCGTTTTTCGACAATATCCAGAGGCAAAAATTCCTTATCTAAAACTTCGGCTCTGTTTAAAAATTCATTTCTTAGTTTTTTTTTTTTTTCTTCATTTCTAGAGTTCCAATAATGATAGAATTTATCATAGAAGTTTTTTTCTGTTGTGAAAAGGTCTATTTTTTTTTCCATCATTTTAATAAAAGTAGACAAATTAGGTGGATACGTAAAAAAGATTCTTTCTTTTCCATCACTTTTACATGTATAAAAAAAGAATTGTGAAATCTCATTTCTTACTACATTTTCAAATCTAGCATTTTTTATATATCGCAACGGACGCTTCCATCGTTTCAAATCAAAAAAAATGGTTACAAGAGATTTTTGAAAAACCGAGATTTTCTTTTCCTCGTTTTCATTGATTTTGTATGAATTCTGATCCTTTTCAAAAAAAA